GCTTACGTAGTTTTACTAAAAATTTAACACTGAAGATGTTAAGACGGACCCTAAATAGTCCCGTGGGCACAAAAGCTTGGTCCTGGCTTTACTGTCATGTTTAACCAGATTTATACATGCAAGTTTCCGCACCCCTGTGAGGATGCCCTCAAACTTTCCCAGCCGAAAACGAGGAGCAGGTATCAGGCACGCACGCACGCAGCCCAAGACGCCTTGCTCAGCCACACCCCTAAGGGACCTCAGCAGTGATAGACATTAAGCAATGAGTGAAAACTCGACTTAGTTACGGTTTATACAGGGCCGGTTAATCTCGTGCCAGCCACCGCGGTTATACGGGCAGGCCCAAGTTGACAGAATTCGGCGTAAAGAGTGGTTACGGATACAATTTACTAAAGTTAAACACCCCCCTTGCTGTAATACGCGGCCGGGGGTAGGAGACCCCGCTACGAAAGTTGCTTTAATAACCCTCCCGACCCCACCACAGCCAGGAAACAAACTGGGATTAGATACCCCACTATGCCTGGCCATAAACCTCGATTTTGATACATACACACATTATCCGCCAGGGTACTACGAGCGCTAGCTTAAAACCCAAAGGACTTGGCGGTGTTTCAGATCCACCTAGAGGAGCCTGTTCTAGAATCGATAGTCCCCGCTTAACCTCACCATCCCTGGCTTCAAACCCCGCCTGTATACCGCCGTCGTCAGCTTACCCCTTGAAGGAATGATAGTAAGCGAAACAGGTACCCCCTATTACGGCAGGTCAAGGTGCAGCGCATGAGATGGAAAGAAATGGGCTACATTCTCTTCTTCACAGAGAACACGGAAGGTCCAATGAAACTCACACCCTAAGGAGGATTTAGCAGTAAGAAGAAAGAAAGAAAGTTCTTCTGAAGCCGGCTCTGGAACGCGCACACACCGCCCGTCACTCTCCCCAACTTCCGACCTTCTAAATACATAAAACCCCCGTTCCCCGCAGGGGAGGCAAGTCGTAACACGGTAAGTGTACCGGAAGGTGCACTTGGATGAATCAAAGCGTAGCTAAGCAGCTAAAGCATCTCTCTTACACTGAGAAGACACCCGTGCAACTCGGGTCGCCTTGAGCTCAACAGCTAGCCCAAACAACTAAGCTAAACCCCCACTATTTAATAATTTATAACACACTAAATAAACTAAATAAACCATTTGTGTTTATTCCCAAGTACGGGCGACGGAAAAGGAAAACGACGGAGCAATAGAAACAGTACCGCAAGGGAAAGCTGAAAAAGAAGTGAAATAAACCTCCAAAGCCTAAAGAAGCAGAGATTAACTCTCGTACCTTTTGCATCATGATTAAGCCAGTATACTAAAGCGAAGCGCCCTTTAGTTTTATACCCCGAAACTAGACGAGCTACTCCGAGACAGCCTATTGAAGGGCCAACCCGTCTCTGTGGCAAAAGAGTGGGAACAACTCTGAGTAGAGGTGACAGACCTACCGAGCCTAGTTATAGCTGGTTGCCTAGGAAGTGGATAGAAGTTCAGCCCTCCGACCCTTCCCGCCCCGACTGCTCCAAGCACGCTCGGCCCCGGGATCAAGCGGAGGCGTTAGTCAAAGAAGGTCCAGCTTCTTTGAACAAAGATACAACTTTTTTAGGAGGCTAAAGACCAGAGTTAAACAAGGGGCAAAAATTTTAGTGGGCTTAAAAGCAGCCACCTAAGCAAAAAGCGTTAAAGCTTATATGGACATCATTCAGCCCCCCTAATTATGGTATAATTTTCTTATTCCCCTGCATTCTACTAGGCCATTTCATGCCCCCATGAAAGAGACCATGCTTATATGAGTAACAAGAGGGCCAGCCCCTCTCCGTAGCACATGTGTAAGTCGGATTGGACACACCACCGACATTTAGCGACCCCAACCCCAGAGGGAATTGAGCTTAGCCACAGTTTAAACTAGAAGAACACTCAATAAAACAATCGTTATCCCCACACAGGAGTGCCCCACCCGGAAAAACGAAAAGATAAGGAAGGAACTCGGCAAACACAAGCCTCGCCTGTTTACCAAAAACATCGCCTCTTGTAAACAAAGATAAGAGGTCCCGCCTGCCCAGTGACTTGTATAGTTTAACGGCCGCGGTATTTTGACCGTGCGAAGGTAGCGCAATCACTTGTCCTTTAAATGGGGACCTGTATGAATGGCACGACGAGGGCTTAGCTGTCTCCCCTATCCTGTTAGTGAAATTGATCTCCCCGTGCAGAAGCGGGGATAACTACATAAGACGAGAAGACCCTGTGGAGCTTTAGACACTTAAGCGACCCAAATAGAGCAAACTCACCACAAATGAGCTGACTCCCGATGGTAAGACACCGTTTAGTGTCTTTGGTTGGGGCGACCGTGGGGAAAAGAAAAACCCCCATGAGGACCTGGGGCGACCCCCCCATAGCCGAGAGCCCACCACTCGAAGCATCAGAACCTCTGACCCTAATGATCCGGCCCACCCGCCGATCAACGAACCGAGTTACCCCAGGGATAACAGCGCAATCCCCTCCCAGAGCCCATATCGACGAGGGGGTTTACGACCTCGATGTTGGATCAGGACATCCTAATGGTGCAGCCGCTATTAAGGGTTCGTTTGTTCAACGATTAATAGTCCTACGCGATCTGAGTTCAGACCGGAGTAATCCAGGTCAGTTTCTATCTATGACTTGCTCTTCTCTAGTACGAAAGGACCGAGAAGAAAGGGCCTATGCCACCGGCATGCCCTACCCCTACCTGTAGGAAAACAACTAAAACAAGCAAGAGGGCAAGCCCCGGCTATGTTAAAAATCATAACATGTTGGTGTGGCAGAGCCCGGTAATTGCTAAAGACCTAAGCTCTTTCTACAGAGGTTCAACTCCTCTCTCTAACTATGATTTTAGCGCTCATTACACATATTATTAACCCCCTGGCTTATATTGTTCCGGTCCTCCTGGCAGTCGCATTTTTGACCCTCCTAGAGCGTAAAGTTCTCGGCTATATGCAACTACGGAAAGGCCCTAACATCGTCGGCCCTTACGGGCTCCTCCAACCCATTGCCGACGGAGTAAAGCTATTTATTAAAGAACCCATTCGACCCTCCACGTCTTCCCCCTTCCTCTTCCTAGCCACCCCTATATTAGCCCTTACACTAGCCCTCACCCTCTGATCCCCTATGCCTATTCCCTACCCTGTAGTAGACCTAAACCTGGGTGTATTGTTCGTCTTAGCCTTATCTAGTTTGGCTGTTTATTCAATCCTTGGCTCAGGATGAGCATCTAATTCTAAATACGCCCTCATCGGGGCCCTACGGGCTGTCGCCCAGACAATTTCCTACGAAGTAAGCCTCGGCCTAATTCTCCTCAGCGTTATTATCCTTGCAGGGGGGTTCACCCTTCAAACCTTCAACGTGGCACAAGAAAGCATCTGACTACTTTTCCCAGCCTGACCCCTGGCCGCAATATGGTATATTTCAACACTTGCTGAAACTAACCGGGCCCCCTTTGACCTCACGGAAGGCGAATCAGAGCTCGTTTCGGGGTTTAACGTAGAGTACGCCGGGGGCCCATTCGCACTATTTTTCCTCGCGGAGTACGCCAACATCCTCCTAATAAACACCCTCTCCACCATTTTGTTCTTAGGGGCCTCACACAACCCCACCCTCCCCGAGCTCACAGCCGTTAACCTTATAACCAAGGCCGCCCTCCTCTCTATTGTATTTTTATGAGTTCGAGCCTCCTACCCCCGCTTCCGATATGACCAGCTGATACACTTAGTTTGAAAAAACTTCTTACCCGTTACCCTGGCCCTCGTTATTTGACACCTCGCACTTCCCATCGCTTTTGCAAGCCTCCCCCCACAACTCTAGCGCCCCGGAACCGTGCCCGAATGTTAAGGGCCACTTTGATAGAGTGACTTATGGGGGTTCAAGTCCCCCCAGTTCCTTAGAAAGTAGGGGCTCGAACCCAAACTTAAGAGATCAAAACTCTTGGTGCTTCCATTACACCACTTCCTAGCAAGATCAGCTAAATAAGCTTTTGGGCTCATACCCCAACAATATTGGTTAAATTCCTTTCCTTGCTAATGAGCCCATATATCCTTTGCACCCTTCTCTTCAGCCTTGGACTAGGGACAGCCGTTACATTCGCTAGCTCCCACTGATTCCTGGCGTGAATAGGCCTTGAAATCAACACCTTAGCTATTATCCCCCTAATGGCGCAACACCACCACCCTCGTGCTGTAGAAGCAACCACCAAATATTTTCTCACCCAGGCGACCGCGGCCGCCCTGATTCTTTTTGCAAGCACCACAAACGCTTGGGTTACAGGAGAATGAAATATTCAACAACTATCCCACCCGCTTGCAAGCACCATACTTGTTCTCGCCCTAGCCTTGAAAATCGGACTTGCCCCCGTACACTTCTGACTACCAGAGGTCCTTCAAGGACTTGACCTGACCACTGGCCTCATTCTCTCTACTTGACAAAAACTCGCACCCTTTGCCCTAATTCTTCAACTAACTTCTATTAACCCCACACTCTTAGTTCTTCTAGGGCTTCTCTCAACCCTTGTCGGGGGCTGAGGCGGCCTTAACCAAACCCAGCTCCGCAAGATTCTCGCCTACTCGTCAATTGCTCATCTAGGCTGAATAATCTTGATTTTACAATTCGCCCCCTCACTAACGCTTCTATCGCTTATTCTATACATTGTTATAACATCCGCAACATTCCTTACCTTTAAACTCAATGGTGCTACAAGCATTAACACCTTAGCCACCTCCTGAGCTAAAACCCCCGCCCTCACAGCCCTCGTCCCCCTCTCCCTCCTCTCTCTTGGAAGTTTACCACCCCTAACGGGTTTTATGCCCAAGTGGCTTATTCTTCAAGAACTAACAAAGCAAGGGCTTCCCCTCACTGCCACAATTGCAGCCCTTTCCGCCCTCCTAAGCTTATACTTCTACCTTCGACTGTGCTACGCAATAACCCTAACCATCTCCCCAAACACCCTCACCTCCCCAGCCCCCTGACGCCTCCCCGCCCTACAGCAAACCCTCCTTCTCTCTGCCCTAATGGTGATGGCCCTAATGCTCCTCCCTCTAACCCCCACAGCCCTCACCCTCCTCAGCCCATAGCTAGGGGCTTAGGATAGTATTCAGACCAAGGGCCTTCAAAGCCCTAAGCGAGAGTGAAAACCTCTCAGCCCCTATAAGGCCTGCGGGACATTACCCCACATCTCCTACATGCAAAACAGACACTTTAATTAAGCTAAAGCCTTTCTAGAATGGAAGGCCTCGATCCTACAAAATCTTAGTTAACAGCTAAGCGCTCTAACCAGCGAGCATCATTCTACTTTCCCCCGCGTTACGGGGCCGCGAGCGGGGGAAAGCCCCGGCAGGTTATTAGCCTGCTTCTTCAGATTTGCAATCTGATGTTTCTGCAACTGCAGGGCTTGATAAGGAGAGGAATTAAACCTCTGTTTGTGGAGCTACAATCCATCGCTTAAACCCTCAGCCACCCTACCTGTGATAATTACACGCTGACTCTTCTCAACCAACCACAAAGATATTGGCACCCTCTATTTATTATTCGGTGCTTGAGCCGGAATGGTAGGCACAGCCTTAAGCCTCCTTATTCGGGCAGAACTAAGCCAGCCCGGAGCCCTTCTAGGCGACGACCAGATTTACAATGTTATCGTTACAGCCCACGCCTTTGTAATGATTTTCTTCATAGTAATGCCAATTATGATTGGAGGGTTTGGAAACTGGCTCATCCCGCTTATGATTGGAGCCCCCGACATGGCATTTCCCCGGATAAATAACATGAGCTTCTGGCTTCTTCCTCCATCTTTCCTCCTCCTCCTCGCTTCCTCTGCAGTAGAAGCAGGAGCCGGCACAGGGTGAACAGTCTACCCTCCTCTTGCCAGTAATCTAGCGCACGCCGGAGCCTCTGTTGACCTAACCATCTTTTCGCTTCACCTAGCAGGAATTTCCTCCATCTTGGGTGCTATCAACTTTATTACAACCATCATTAATATGAAGCCCCCAGCAATTACTCAATATCAAACCCCCCTATTTGTATGAGCAGTTCTGATTACCGCCGTCCTTCTTCTCCTATCCCTCCCTGTTTTAGCAGCAGGCATTACGATGCTTCTTACTGATCGTAATCTAAACACAACGTTCTTCGACCCGGCGGGGGGAGGAGACCCAATCCTCTATCAACACCTATTCTGATTCTTTGGCCACCCAGAGGTTTATATTTTAATTCTTCCAGGCTTTGGTATAATCTCCCATATTGTTGCTTACTACTCGGGTAAAAAAGAACCTTTCGGCTACATGGGTATAGTTTGAGCCATGATAGCAATTGGCCTTCTTGGGTTCATTGTTTGGGCTCACCACATGTTTACAGTCGGGATGGACGTAGACACACGTGCCTACTTCACATCTGCCACCATGATTATTGCCATCCCCACAGGGGTCAAAGTGTTCAGCTGATTAGCCACCCTTCATGGGGGGACTATTAAATGGGAAACCCCAATGCTTTGGGCACTAGGATTTATTTTCCTTTTTACTATTGGAGGCCTGACGGGAATCGTCCTATCAAACTCATCCCTAGACATTGTTCTACACGACACGTACTACGTCGTTGCCCACTTCCACTACGTTCTTTCCATGGGTGCTGTATTTGCAATTATGGCAGGCTTTGTACACTGATTTCCCCTTTTCTCTGGTTATACCCTCCACGGCACATGAACAAAAATTCATTTTGCCGTAATGTTTGTAGGGGTTAATGTAACATTCTTCCCACAGCATTTCCTTGGGCTTGCAGGGATACCACGACGGTATTCAGACTACCCAGACGCCTACACCCTTTGAAACACGGTTTCTTCAGTTGGGTCAATGATCTCCCTTGTTGCTGTAATCATGTTCCTGTTTATTATTTGAGAAGCCTTTGCTGCCAAACGAGAAGTAGGATCTGTAGATATAACATCAACAAACGTGGAATGACTTCACGGCTGCCCACCCCCATACCACACATTTGAAGAACCTGCATTCGTTCAAGTAAAGTCCCACTAAACGAGAAAGGAGGGAATCGAACCCCCGTTTAATGGTTTCAAGCCATTCACAACTCCACTCTGCCACTTTCTTAATGAGATACTAGTATAACTGGGTAATACATTGCCTTGTCAAGGCAAAATTGTGGGTTAAAGACCCACGTATCTCCAGCACCAAGCTATAATGGCTCATCCCTCCCAACTCGGATTCCAAGACGCGGCCTCGCCTGTAATAGAAGAACTGCTCCACTTCCACGACCATGCTTTGATGATCGTTTTACTTATCAGCACCCTTGTTCTCTACCTTCTTGTCGCAATAATTTCAACGAAGCTCACAGACAAGTATATTTTAGACTCCCAAGAAATTGAAATTATCTGAACCATTCTCCCAGCCGTAATCCTCATTCTCATTGCCCTTCCCTCCCTCCGAATTCTTTACCTAATGGACGAAATTAGTGACCCCCATCTTACAATTAAAGCCATGGGCCACCAATGATATTGAAGCTACGAATACACAGACTATGAGGACCTTGGGTTCGACTCATATATAATCCCAACACAAGACCTAGCTCCTGGACAATTTCGACTTCTAGAAGCAGACCATCGAATAGTTATTCCTGTTGAATCCCCCATCCGTGTCTTAGTGTCAGCTGAAGACGTCCTTCATTCATGGGCCGTCCCTGCACTAGGAGTTAAAATAGACGCGGTCCCTGGACGCCTAAATCAAACAGCCTTTATTACCTCTCGCCCAGGAGTGTTTTATGGCCAATGCTCCGAGATCTGTGGAGCAAACCATAGCTTCATGCCAATCGTCGTTGAAGCAGTCCCACTAGAACACTTTGAACATTGATCCTCCCTTATACTCGAAGACGCCTCACTAAGAAGCTAAATTAGGGCATCAGCGTTAGCCTTTTAAGCTAAAGAATGGTGGCTCCCAACCACCCCTAGTTGACATGCCCCAGCTTAACCCCAATCCCTGGTTCGCTATCCTGGTATTCTCCTGATTAGTATTCCTAATTGTTATTCCGCCAAAAATTGTAAACCACACTTTTCCTTATGACCCCACAGCGACAAGTGTAGAAAAACCTGCACACACCCCTTGACACTGACCATGGTATTAAATTTTTTCGACCAGTTTATGAGCCCCACACTCTTCGGAATTCCGCTGATCGGCCTCGCAATGACACTCCCGTGAATCCTCTTCCCCCTCCCTTCACGCCGTTGACAAGATAGCCGTCTCTTAGCACTCCAAAACTGATTTATTAACCGCTTCACCCAGCAACTGCTTCTTCCATTAAACTTTGGGGGACATAAATGGGCGGCCTTATTATCCTCTTTAATGGTCTTCCTTATGGCCTTAAATATGTTAGGCCTTCTTCCCTACACCTATACCCCTACAACCCAGCTGTCCCTAAACCTCGGCCTAGCAGTCCCCCTGTGACTTGCTACCGTTCTAATTGGTTTCCGTAATCAACCCACACATGCCCTAGCCCACCTTCTCCCAGAAGGCACCCCCACACTCCTAATCCCAATCCTCATTATTATCGAAACCATTAGCCTCTTCATTCGACCCTTAGCACTAGGCGTTCGACTAACAGCGAACCTAACTGCTGGACACCTTCTAATGCAACTAATTGCAACAGCCGCCTTTGTTCTTCTTCCAATGATGCCTGCAGTTGCAATTCTTACAGGTATTGTTTTATTCCTACTAACCCTTCTAGAAGTTGCAGTTGCCATGATTCAGGCATATGTCTTTGTACTTCTTCTAAGCCTATATCTCCAAGAAAACGTATAATATAGGGAACCCCTCCGCACCCCACTATTAAGCACCATCTCAAAATAATAATGGCCCACCAAGCTCATGCATATCACATAGTAGACCCAAGCCCCTGACCACTAACGGGCGCAGTCGCCGCCCTTCTAATAACGTCTGGACTTGCAATCTGATTCCATTATCAATCAACTACCCTAATAGTCCTGGGTACTGTTTTACTCGTTCTTACAATATACCAGTGGTGGCGAGATATTGTACGGGAGGGCACCTTCCAAGGCCACCACACACCCCCAGTTCAAAAAGGATTACGCTACGGAATAGTCCTCTTCATTACCTCAGAGGTCTTTTTTTTCGTTGGCTTTTTCTGGGCCTTTTATCACTCTAGCTTGGCCCCTACCCCAGAGCTAGGAGGATGCTGACCTCCCACCGGCATCACAACCCTCGACCCCTTTGAAGTACCCCTCCTAAACACCGCCGTTCTTCTAGCTTCTGGTGTAACCGTAACATGAGCCCACCATAGCATCATAGAAGGTGAACGCAAACAAGCAATTCAATCTCTTTCCTTAACGATTCTCTTAGGTTTCTACTTTACATTCCTACAAGGCATAGAATATTACGAGGCCCCCTTTACAATTGCCGACGGTGTCTATGGCTCAACATTCTTCGTTGCAACTGGCTTCCACGGGCTCCACGTAATTATCGGCTCCACCTTCTTGGCCATCTGCCTGCTCCGACAAATTCAGTACCACTTTACGTCCCAACACCATTTCGGGTTCGAAGCAGCCGCCTGATACTGACATTTTGTAGACGTCGTCTGACTATTTTTATACATCTCCATTTACTGATGAGGCTCCTAATCTTTCTAGTATAAACGCAGTATACGTGACTTCCAATCACCCGGCCCTGGTTCAACTCCAGGGAAAGATAATGAACCTAGTCTCAACTGTTTTAATAATCGCCCTTGCCCTCTCCTCCCTTTTAGCTTTTGTCTCCTTTTGACTACCTCAGCTTAATCCCGACACCGAAAAACTCTCCCCATATGAATGCGGGTTCGACCCCCTAGGCTCAGCCCGCCTCCCTTTTTCCCTACGGTTTTTTCTGGTCGCCATCCTATTTCTTCTATTTGACCTGGAAATTGCCCTCCTCCTTCCTCTTCCATGAGGAGACCAGCTCACCACCCCCACCCACACCTTTTACTGAGCGACCGCCGTCTTAGCCCTTCTAACCCTTGGTCTAGCCTACGAATGGACCCAAGGGGGCCTGGAATGGGCCGAGTAGGTGATTAGTCCAAGACAAGACATTTGATTTCGGCTCAAAAGATCGTGGTTTAAGTCCACAATTGCCTTATGACCCCCGCCCACTTTGCCTTCTCATCGGCTTTCATACTAGGCCTTATAGGACTTGCATTTCACCGAGTTCATCTCCTGTCCGCACTCTTATGCTTAGAAAGCATGATGCTCTCGCTCTTTATTGCCCTCTCCCTCTGAACCCTTCAGCTCGGAGCGACGGGCTACTCTGCAGCACCCATTCTTCTACTCGCCTTCTCAGCCTGCGAGGCGAGCGCCGGGCTCGCACTTCTAGTTGCAACCGCACGGACACACGGCACAGACCGCCTCCAAAGTCTAAACCTTTTGCAATGCTAAAAATTCTTCTCCCAACACTTATGCTCTTCCCAACAATCTGGTTTGCTCATAAAAAATGACTGTGAACCATCTCACTTACCCAAAGCCTACTCATCGCCCTAATTAGCCTTACTTGACTAAAAAACCCATCAGAGACCGGGTGGTCCACACTTAACCCATATTTAGGTACAGACCCGTTGTCAACACCCCTCCTTGTCCTCACTTGCTGGCTTCTTCCGCTCATAATTCTCGCTAGCCGAAACCACATCTCCCCCGAACCCCTAAACCGTCAACGAACATATTTATCCCTGCTAACCTCCCTTCAAGTTTTTCTAATTATAGCATTCGGCGCTACAGAAATTATTATGTTTTATGTTATGTTCGAAGCCACTCTCGTTCCCACCCTATTTATTATTACCCGTTGGGGCAATCAGACGGAGCGATTAAACGCCGGCACCTACTTCTTGTTTTACACCTTGGCGGGATCTCTCCCCCTACTCGTAGCCCTGCTACTTCTTCAAAACGATACGGGAACTCTGTCTATATTAACCCTTCAATATTCAAACCCGTTAAATCTCTCGACCTGAGGGGACAGCCTTTGGTGAGCCGCCTGTCTTCTGGCCTTCTTAGTGAAGATGCCTCTCTACGGCGTCCACTTGTGGTTACCCAAAGCACACGTCGAAGCTCCTGTAGCCGGCTCAATAGTACTTGCCGCCGTCCTACTTAAACTAGGCGGTTACGGTATAATGCGAATAATACTTATTTTAGACCCACTCTCGAAAGAGCTTGCCTACCCCTTTATTGTTCTTGCCCTCTGAGGAATTATTATGACGGGCTCAATCTGCCTCCGCCAAACGGACCTCAAGTCACTAATTGCTTACTCCTCCGTAAGCCACATGGGACTTGTTGCAGGCGGAATTTTAATCCAAACGCCTTGGGGCTTCACCGGTGCCCTAGTTTTAATGATCGCCCACGGCCTCGCATCCTCGGCTTTATTCTGCCTAGCCAATACTAATTACGAACGAACCCACAGCCGAACAATGCTTCTTGCACGAGGACTTCAGGCAGTTCTCCCCCTCATGGGGACTTGATGGTTTTTCGCTAACCTGGCTAACCTCGCTTTACCACCACTTCCCAACCTCATGGGTGAGCTGGTAATTATCTCTTCCCTATTCAACTGGTCATCTTGAACCCTTATTTTAACCGGAGTTGGAACGCTAATCGCCGCAGGCTACTCCTTATATATGTTCCTTATAACACAACGAGGCCCGATCCCCCAACACATGCTTGCCCTAGATCCCACTCACACCCGAGAGCATCTGCTAATTGTCCTCCATCTCCTTCCCTTAGCACTACTAATCCTTAAGCCGGAACTAATCTGAGGCTGATGTTTCTGTAGACATAGTTTAACGTAAAACATTAGATTGTGATTCTAAAAACAGAGGTTAAACCCCTCTTGTCCACCGAGAGAGGCCCGACGGCAGTAAGGACTGCTAATCCTTTACCCCCACGGTTAAACCCCGCGGCTCACTCGCGCTTCCAAAGGATAATAGCTCATCCGTTGGTCTTAGGAACCAAAAACTCTTGGTGCAAATCCAAGTGGAAGCTATGCACCCAACCACCCTCATTATAAGCACCTCCTTACTTTTGGTCTTCTTCCTCCTAGTCTACCCTCTTATAACCACACTAAGCTCTTCCCCGCGCCAGAACGACTGAGCACTAACCCACGTGGTGAACGCAGTAAAGATGGCATTCTTCATTAGCCTCCTCCCCCTGTTTATTTTCCTAAATGAAGGGGCAGAAACCATTGTTACTAACTGAAGCTGAATGAACACTCTAACCTTTGATATCAACCTAAGCTTCAAATTCGATCACTACTCCATCATTTTTACCCCTATTGCCCTCTACGTTACATGGTCAATCTTAGAGTTTGCATCGTGGTACATGCATGCAGACCCCAACATGAACCGGTTTTTCAAGTATCTCCTGTTATTCCTAGTAGCTATAATTATCTTAGTAACAGCCAACAACATGTTTCAAATTTTTATCGGCTGAGAGGGTGTAGGTATTATGTCCTTCCTCCTAATCGGCTGATGGTACGGGCGAGCAGATGCCAACACAGCGGCCCTCCAAGCAGTTATCTACAACCGAGTTGGGGACATCGGCCTCATCCTGAGTATGGCCTGACTAGCCGCTAACCTCAACACGTGAGAGATGCAACAACTATTTGCCGCCTCTAAGCAGCAGGACCTGACACTCCCCCTCATAGGCCTAATTCTGGCAGCCACCGGAAAATCAGCACAATTTGGCCTCCACCCTTGACTTCCTTCGGCCATGGAAGGCCCAACGCCGGTATCTGCCCTACTCCACTCAAGCACCATGGTTGTAGCGGGAATTTTCCTGCTTATCCGACTAAACCCCTTAATGGAAAACAACCAAGCTGCTTTGACTACTTGCCTCTGTCTAGGCGCCCTTACCACTCTGTTCACAGCCACCTGCGCACTAACCCAGAATGACATTAAAAAAATCGTAGCCTTCTCTACCTCTAGCCAGCTTGGTCTTATGATAGTAACCATTGGCCTTAACCAGCCACAACTAGCGTTTCTTCACATTTGTACACACGCATTCTTTAAAGCCATGCTATTCCTATGCTCCGGCTCCATTATTCACAGCCTTAATGACGAGCAAGATATCCGAAAAATAGGAGGGCTCCACCACCTCACCCCCTTTACCTCCACATGCTTTACCATCGGAAGCTTGGCCCTAACGGGAACCCCCTTCCTAGCAGGCTTCTTCTCCAAAGATGCTATCATTGAAGCGGTAAACACCTCCCATCTAAACGCCTGAGCCCTAGTCCTCACACTCCTTGCTACCTCATTCACGGCCGTCTACAGCCTCCGGGTCGTCTTCTTCGTAACTATGGGCCACCCCCGGTTCCTCCCACTCTCCCCGATCAACGAAAACAACCCCATGGTTATTAATCCTATTAAACGCCTAGCCTGAGGTAGCATCCTTGCGGGCCTTTTGCTAACATCAAACTTTCTACCCCTAAAAACCCCAGTGATAACTATACCCCCCCTCCTAAAACTTTCCGCCCTAATTGTTACTATTATTGGCCTATTAACCGCATTAGAGCTCGCCTCATTAACCAGCAAACAGTTTAAACCGACACCCCACCTCCCCTTGCACAACTTCTCTAACATGCTTGGCTTCTTCCCAGCGATCATCCACCGATTTACCCCTAAAATTAACTTATCACTAGGACAAGCTATCGCGAGCCAGATATTAGATCAGACATGACTGGAGAAGTCTGGACCAAAAACGGCTGCCTCCGTCCACATCCCCCTGGCTTCTACCACAAGCAACATGCAGCAAGGGTTGATCAAAACCTACCTCACCCTATTCCTTTTAACACTAACTCTTACCATCCTTATTACTTTTTACTAAACTGACCGAAGCGGCCCACGCTGTAAACCACGTGTTAGTTCAAGAACCACAATCAAGACCAACATTAGAGCCCACGCGCACCCCACAAGCAACCCCCCACCAAACGAGTAAATCCATGCCACCCCACTCACGTCTTCCCGCAACATCACCATGTTATGGACTTCACTCACCCCTATAACCCCTACCCCATATCATCCTCCCCAAAACCACATCATACTAATTAACACCCCTAATGTATAAAACACCACATATCGCATGACCGAACGATCACCCCAAGTCGCAGGAAAAGGCTCAGCGGTTAAAGCCGCCGAGTATGCAACCACCACGAGCATCCCCCCCAAATAAATTAAAAACAGAACTAAAGACAGAAAACAGCCACCATGCGCTGATAATATACCACAACTAAATGCCGCCGCCACTACCACCCCAAGCGCCGCAAAAAATGGCGCAGGACTAGAAGCGACAGCGATCACCCCCACTACAAACCCTAGCATTAATAAAGACAAAAAGTATGTCATAGTTCCTGCCCGGAATCTAACCAGGACTAATGACTTGAAAAACCACCGTTGTTATTCAACTACAAGAACACTAATGGCCCTCCGAAAAACTCACCCTTTACTAAAAATCGCAAACGACGCTTTAGTTGATCTTCCTGCACCCTCTAACATCTCAGCATGATGAAACTTTGGCTCCTTACTTGGGCTTTGTCTGGCAACACAAATCCTCACTGGACTATTTTTAGCTATGCACTACACCTCCGACATCGCAACAGCCTTTTCTTCAGTCACACACATCTGCCGAGATGTAAACTACGGATGACTTATTCGAAATATACATGCTAACGGAGCATCCTTTTTCTTCATTTGCATTTATATGCACATCGCACGAGGCCTTTACTACGGTTCATACCTTTATAAAGAAACCTGAAACGTTGGTGTCATCCTGCTTCTACTAGTCATGATGACTGCCTTTGTAGGCTACGTTCTTCCCTGAGGACAAATGTCTTTCTGAGGGGCAACCGTCATTACTAACCTTTTATCCGCAGTCCCATACGTCGGAAACGCCCTAGTCCAATGGATTTGAGGCGGCTTCTCCGTTGACAACGCCACACTTACCCGGTTCTTTGCCTTCCACTTCCTCTTCCCATTCGTTATTGCAGCTGTAACGGTCATTCATCTGCTGTTCCTTCACGAGACCGGCTCTAATAACCCCGCAGGCATTAACTCAGACGCAGACAAAATTTCCTTCCACCCATATTTTTCTTATAAAGACCTGCTTGGCTTCATTATTATGATGGTTGCCCTTACATCCCTTGCCCTATTTTCACCAAACCTGCTAGGTGACCCCGACAACTTCACCCCAGCAAATCCCCTTGTCACCCCGCCCCATATTAAACCGGAGTGATATTTCCTTTTTGCCTATGCCATTCTCCGTTCGATCCCTAACAAACTAGGCGGAGTATTGGCTCTACTAGCATCTATTTTAGTTCTGATGCTGGTCCCTTTCCTTCATACCTCTAAGCAGCGAGGATTAACATTCCGCCCACTAACACAGATTCTCTTTTGAACCTTTGTTGCCAATGTTATTATTCTAACCTGAATTGGGGGCATGCCGGTTGAACATCCCTTTATTATCATTGGCCAAGTAGCATCGTTCCTCTACTTCTTACTCCTGCTGGTCCTCTCACCCCTTGCGGGCTGAGTGGAGAATAAAGCCCTTTCATGAGCTTGCCCTAGTAGCTCAGCGCCAGAGCGCCGGTCTTGTAATCCGGAGGTCGGAGGCCAGACTCCTCCCTAGCGCTCAGAAAGGAGAGATTTTAACTCCCACCTTTAACTCCCAAAGCTAAAATTCTTAGTTAGACTACTTTCTGATCAATTTCTTGCAGTAAGTTAAAATTAAAATTAAACTTTTAAAAACTTAGGATTTTAGAGCAACAGGTTATGTACCTATGCATTTGTTGCTCCCACCCATAAAACTTGGGCATTTTAGCCCTTTTTTTGGCACATTTTACCCTATGAACTAGTACACTATATGTATTATCAACATTTCTCGAATTAAAGCACTCATACATCACAATAATACGAAGAAAGACATATCCCATATAAATAAGACTCAAAACTAGCTGGACCTGAAAGGTCTATAACATTTATCACCAACGATTTATATATAGGCGCACATATTATTGACCCAACATATTAACCCCGTCAAAGCCTTAATGTAGTAAGAGACCACCAACGATCGATTCCTTAATGCCTTCAATCTCCTACCTTCAGAGAGCAAAGTACAGTGAGGGTCGCACTTTCATGTTTTTCTCTGCATCTGGTTCCTACTTC